AATTGTTTATTTAATAAATTTAAATTTAATCCGTTTTTTTTTTAAAACAACTTTTATTAAAATCCTCCTAAAATTATTTCAATATATTAATTATTAACAAAAATAATATTAATTATATTAATAAATTTACAATTTATTGCATTTATCTGCCATTTTGTTAAAAAATTGAATATATTATATATAATAAAAAAAATATTATTACAAAAGGTAAAATATTTTTTCATAAAATATTTATAATAATATCATATCGATAACGTACAAAAGTACCACGAAAAATTATCATTAATCTAGTAATTAATATTATTAATAAAATATTTTTATTAAAAAATAATATAGAACTTAACCAAGATATAAAAAGAATATTTCCATATTCACATATATATAAAATTATAAAACCTAACCTACCATATTCAACATTAAATCCAGATACTAACTCTGATTCTCTTTCAGAGAAATCAAATGGAGTTCGATTTAACTCAACCATTAAAATGATAAATCAAAATATAAATAATACATAAAATGTAAATATATTATATATATATTTTTGTAAATTAATAATATCTTTAAAAGATAAAGAAAAAACATATACAAATAAAATTATAACTAAAAAAGAAAATCTAACTTCATAAGAAATAACTTGCACAATACCACGCAACGATCCTAATAAAGCATACTTTGAGTTAGATCTTCAACCAGAAAATATAATAACATATACTCTAAATCTAGAAATAACTATAATATAAATTATTATATAATTAATTTCCTGATTTAATAAATATTTATTATATCTAATTAATATTCAATATATTATCATCAATAAAAAAGAAATAATTGGAGCTATATAATATATTAATTTATTAATTTTTTTTAAAAAAAAACCTGTTTTAAAAAATAATTTAAAAAAATCAGAAAAAGGTTGTAATAAACCTAAATATAAAACTTTATTAGGACCTTTACGGTTTTGTATATAACCTAAAATTTTTCGTTCAAACAAAGTTAATATAGCAATATTAACTAACACAATAATAATCATTAAAAATTTAATTAAAATTATAATTATTAAAAATTATATAATATATAATATATAAGGAGCTTAAATCCTTTGCATTTATCTGCCATTTTAATTCTAATTGTACTTAATACATCATTAATTTCTAAAATTAATACAAAATTTCTGCCAAATTAGATTTTTAATTTTATTCAAATAAATTCCATCAAAATCAAAATTTGATATGCCAAAACACCTAAAATTATAATAATTTATTATCTAATAATTCCTTTCGTACTATACTAAATTACAAAATTTTAATAGATAGAAACTGACCTGATTCTCATCGGTCTGAACTCAAATCATGTAATGATTTAAAAGATGAACAATCTCTCTATTTAAATTTCTTCTCCTAAAAGAATCATTAATTCAACATCGAGGTCGCAAACTATTTTATCAATATGAACTATCCAAAATAATAACGCTGTTATCCCTAAAGTATCTTAACTATTTTTTTTAAAAAAAAATTCATAATAAAGTTAATTATTATTTTTCTATCGCCCCAATAAAAATATATTTATATAATATATATATAAATATATATAAGATTTTAGGGTCTTCTCGTCCCATTTTTTTATAAAAACATTTTAATTTTTAATTAAATTTTTAATTTTTTTAAAAAAATAGTATTTCTACATTTTTCCATTCTCTTAGCACTCAATTAAAATCTTATTTCAATACCTTTGTATGGTCAAAATACCACAGCAATTTATATAAACATTGAGCAGAAATTATTATTTATAAAAACAAATAAAAATGTTTTTGTTAAACATTTATAAAAAAAATATTGCCGAATTCTTATTTAAAAATAAAATATTTATACTAATTAAATTCATCATTTTAATATACATATATTAATATATTTATATCAAAAATTAACTTACTTTTTATATAAAAATTTTTTTATAACAAAAATAATCAAATTTTATAACTTTAATATCTAAATAATTTTATATTTTATAATAACATATACTAGATTATCCCAATATACATATAATATTTACAAAAATACTTTAATATACTTAAATATCAATATTTAACATATAATTTTCATAACTAGATATATAAATTATAATATGAATATAACCACAATAATTTTATTATTATTTTTAATTAAACAAAATAATTATTAAAATTATAGATCAATTTATTTCGAGAAATATTTAATAAAAAATATTAATTAATATACCCTGATACAAAAGGTATTAAAAATCTTCTTAAATAAAAAAATATCTTCCTATTCAGTACTTTTTTATAAAAATTTATAATTTAAATATAAATATATATATATATATAATACATTATAAATAAATTAATTTACTATTAAGAAAAGTAATTAAACACCTTTTTATTGTAAATAAAATAACCTAAATAGTCTATATTCTATAAATACACCTTCCGGTACATTTACTTTGTTACGACTTATTTCAAAAACTTTGAAAGTGACGGGCAATTTGTACACATATAAGAGCATTATTCATAATAATTAATTATTTAATATTACTATTAAATCTTTCTATACTTTTTAATTTCAAAAAAAATATTGTTAAATACAAATTAATATAATTCATATTAAACTCTAATATAAGCTATATCTTGACTTAAATTTTATCATTATATGATATACTTTTTTATATCTAAATAAAAAATAAATAGCGATATATAAACTATAAATTAAAGTAAGATATTGGTGTATTATCCTTTAATATACAAATTCCTCTAAAATGTTTATATGCCGCCATAATAATTAGATTTCATTAATAACTACTAACAATATAATTTTTATATATAATAGGGTATCTAATCCTAGTTTAATAATTAAAACTATTTTTAATTAAATATATATATATATATATAAATATATTTCAACATTATTTATATAATAAATATAAATAAATATATAATTAAATATTATAACATATTAATAAAATTTTTTGTTTAACCGCAACTGCTGGCACAAAATTAATCAATTTTTTAAAATAAATCTCATATTTTAATAAATATATATAAAACTTTTTTCTAAAAAAATATAATTTCTATAAAAAATCTATTTATATTTAATATACATTCCTTATTTTAATTTTAAAATTAAAAAACAAATATTCTTATACATCCCCGTATTTTTTTCTAAAAAGAAAAAAAATCATTTTAGATCCCCAAAATCTATGTAATAAATTATACTATTCTTAGTATATAAAGTAAGCTAAATAAAGCTAGTGGACTCATAATCCAAATATGATTATATCCTTTATAAAATAAAGTGCCTGAAAAAGGATTATTTTGATAGAATAAATTATATGTTTATACATCTTTATTAATAATAAATATTAAATTATTAAATATTAATATATTTATATCTTATAAATTTATAAGAATTATTATAATTATAATAAGAATTATTATTATAATAAACTATAATAATTGATTTATATATTGATTATTAATTGAAATCAATTTAATAAGATACTTATATTATATATTTAACTATAATAATATTTCAATAAATGCATGTATTAAATACTTTCTAATACAATCCATTCCTATAAGAATATTTCTACTTATAATAATAAGTAATACTTATTATAATCTATCTTATTATAATAATAATATTATTATTATTTTAATAATAATAAAACTTGGTTTATTTCCTTTTAATTTTTTAATATTAAATATTTCAGAAAATTTAAATTTAAATTCATTTATTTTAATAAATACTCTACAAAAAATTATACCTTTATATTTATTAAATATTATATCTTATTATAATAATACTACAATTATTAATATAATAATATTATTAACAATAATTTTATCAAGAATATTAATATATAATCAAAATAGAATTAAAAAATTATTAACTTTATCTAGTTTAATTCATTTATGTTGAATTATTTTTTTAATCTTTTCAAAAAGATGTTTTTGAATTATATATATAATTATATATATAATTAATAATTTAATATTATATATACTACCTTTAAATTTAAATAAATTAAATCAAATTTTCCTTTTAAATAAAAATACTATTATTATTTATATAATAATAATTTTTAATTTTATAAGAGTTCCTCCTTTAATTTTCTTTTTTTTAAAAATAAAAGCTATAAATATTATTATTATAAATAATCATATCATATTAATAATATTAATACTATCATCTTTAATAAATATATATATATATATTTATATAACTATACCAATTTTTATTAAAAATATTAAATATATATTTATAAAAAAATATACTATAATATTTATTATTATAAATATTATATTATTAATACTACTTTAAAAATTAAAAGTAAAAACTATATGTTTTTAAAACATAAATTATATATTTTAATTATATGATTATATTCAACCAATCATAAAACAATTGGAACTTTATATTTAATCTTTGCTTTATGAGCAGGATTTATAGGTACAAGATTAAGTTTAATAATTCGAATTGAATTAGGAATACCAGGTAGATTTATTTCAGATGAACAAATTTATAATACAATTGTAACAATACATGCATTTATTATAATTTTTTTTATAATTATACCAGCCATAATTGGTGGATTCGGAAATTGAATAATTCCAATTTTTTTATCTATTCCAGATATAGCTTTTCCACGAATAAATAATATAAGTTATTGATTATTAATTCCATCTATTATTCTATTAATTTTATCTTCATTTATTGAAAATGGTGTCGGAACTGGATGAACTATTTATCCACCTCTTTCAAGAAATATTTCTCATAGAAGAATATCTATAGATATAAGAATTTTTAGTTTACATCTAGCTGGAATTTCTAGAATTATAAGAAGTATTAATTTTATTACAACAATTTGTAACATACGTCCAAAAAATCTATCTTTAGATAAAATATCATTATTTATTTGATCTATTCTTTTAACAACTATTTTATTATTATTAAGACTACCAGTTCTTGCTGGAGCAATTACAATATTATTATTTGATCGAAATTTTAATACATCATTCTTTGATCCTAGAGGAGGTGGTGATCCGATTTTATTTCAACATTTATTTTGATTTTTTGGACATCCAGAAGTATATATCTTAATTTTACCTGGATTTGGAATTATTTCACATTGTATTTTAATACAAAGAGGTAAAAAACAAGTTTTTGGTCATTTAGGTATAATTTATGCTATAATATCAATTGGTGTATTAGGTTTTATTGTATGAGCACATCATATATTTACAGTAGGTATAGATATTGATACTCGAGCTTATTTTACATCAACAACTATAATTATTGCAATTCCAACAGGAATTAAAATCTTTAGATGAATTGCAACAATTTTTGGAAGAAAAATAAAATTTGACACTCCAATATTATGATCTCTTGGTTTTATTTTCTTATTTTCAATTGGAGGAATTACTGGAGTAATTTTAGCAAACTCATCTATCGATATTATTCTACACGATACATATTACGTAGTTGCTCATTTTCATTATGTACTAAGAATAGGAGCAGTTTTTGCTATCTTCGCAGGAATTTTTAATTGATTCCCTTTAATATTTGGATTAAATTTTAATAAAAATTTAACATTAATTCACTTTATTACTATATTTATAGGAGTAAATTTAACATTTTTTCCTCAACATTTTTTAGGTTTAAGAGGAATACCTCGACGATATTCAGATTATCCTGATTTTTTTAGAAAATGAAATATATTATCAAGTATAGGATCAATAATAAGATTAATTAGATTAATATTATTTATATTTATAATATGAGAAATATTATTATCTAAACGATTAAATATTTCTAATCAATATCTAGAAACTAATAATGAATGAATTCTAACTACTCCACCTAATTATCATACTTTTGAAACTCTAACTAAAAATTTTTTAATTTAATGACTTTTTGAAATAATATTAATATATTAGATGCTAATAGACCTATTATAGAACAATTAATTTTTTTTCATGATCATACTTTATTAGTAATAATTAATATTATAATATTAATTAGATATATAATAATTAAAATTATTTTAAATAAATATTATAATCGTTTCCTTTATGAAAATCATAAAATAGAAACTATTTGAACTATTCTACCAAGAATTATATTAATATTTATTGCAATTCCAAGTTTACGACTTTTATATATTTTAGATGAAATATTTTCTCCTTCATTAAATATTAAAATTATAGGTCATCAGTGGTATTGATCATATGAATATTCTGAATTTAATAAAGAATTTGATAGATTTTATATTCCAGAACAAAATTTAAATAAAAATATATTTCGACTTCTAGATGTAGATAATCGAATAATTCTACCATTTAACTTAAATACTCGTTTACTAGTAACATCTTTTGATGTTATTCATTCATGAACTATTCCTTCATTAGGAGTAAAAATTGATGCAATTCCAGGTCGAATTAACCAAATTAATTTCTTTACTTATCGTCCAGGCTTATATTATGGTCAATGTAGAGAAATTTGTGGAGCAAATCATAGATTTATACCAATTTGTGTTGAAATTACTAATATAAATAATTTTTTCTCATGAATTAAAAACTAATTTCCAAATGGCAGATAAATGCAATAGTCTCTTAAACTTTTTTATGAAAACCTTTCTTTGGAAGATCTTAGTTAAATAATAACAAAAAACTGTCTATTTTTAGTTGTATAAATACAGATCTTAATTCCACAAATAATACCTTATTATTGACTTTTTGTATATATAATAATAATAATATATATAATATATATATATATATTATTTTACTTTAATAAAAAAAAATTTAATTTTTAAAAGATTTTAAGTTAAAAAAACTATTTATCTTCAAAATAAAAATTATTTATTATAAATCTTAATAATAATTAATTTATTTAATTCATTTGATCCTTCTTCATCAAATTATTTTCAAATAAATTGAATTATATTATTTCTTCCGTTAATTTTTTTTCCTAATTTCTTTTGAATAAAAGAATCTCGATATATTTATATAATAAAATATATTACTAATATAATTATAAATAATATCATAAATATTATACAAAAAAAAAATTATAATAATTTATTACTATTTATAATTCTTTTTTATATAATTTATATATATAACATATTAGGTTTATTACCTTATGTATTTACTATTACAAGTCACNTATCTACAACACTATCTTTAAGTTTATTTAATTGAATTACTTTTATAATTTATGGGTGATTTTTTTTTTTTAATAAAATACTTATTCACACAATCCCTAAAAATACACCTTTATTTTTATCTTTTTTTATAGTATTAATTGAATCAATTAGAAATTTAATTCGACCTATTACTCTGTCTATTCGACTTTCAGCAAATATAATTACTGGTCATTTATTATTAACTTTACTTTCAATAATTATTGAATATAATTATTTATATATACCAATAATACCAATAATTATATTACTAATATTCATAGAAATATTGATTTCTTTTATCCAAAGTTATGTATATATAATATTAACTTGTATATATTTAAATGAAATTTAATGACTAAACAACCATATTCCTTAATAAAAAATAGACCATGACCAATTATTTTATCATTTTCATTATTTAATATAATATCTATATGTATTATATACATATATAAATATAATATATCAATATTATTTATAATAATAAATTCAACTATTATATTATTAAATTGTTATCAATGATGACGAGATATAAATCGAGAATCAACTTTTCAAGGTATATACACATATATTATAATAAATAATTATAAATTAAGAATAATTACATTTATTATAAGAGAAATTTTATTTTTTATTAGATTTTTTTGATGTTTTTTTCACTTTTATTTATCTCCAGATATTGAAATTGGATTAAACTGACCTCCATCAGGTATTACTCCATTTAACCCTTATTCAATTCCATTATTAAATACTATAATCTTATTATCTTCAGGTTTTTCTCTAACATGATCTCATCATAGAATTATTACTAAAAACTACAATATAGCATTATACTCTTTATTATTAACTATTATTATAGGAATTATTTTTACCATAACTCAAATATATGAATACATACAAGCATCATTTTGTCTAAATGATAGAAACTTTGGATCTATTTTTTATTTATCAACTGGATTTCATGGAGTTCATGTAATTATTGGAACTCTTTTTTTAATAGTTAATATATTTCGAATATATATAATATATTTTAATAAAAAAAATCATTTTAGATTTGAGGCTGCAGCCTGATATTGACATTTTGTAGATGTAATTTGAATTATATTATATTCAATAATATATTGAATAATTTTTTACTTTATTAGTATATTAAGTACAATTAACTTCCAATTAATAAGTTTTATTAAATAAAGTAATATTAATTACTATAATAATATTATGTATACTATCATATATATTATATATTATTCCAATATTTTTTAATAAAAAATTATTATTTATAAAAAATAAATTAACATTATTTGAATGTGGATTTGATATAATATCAAATACACGAATTCCATTTAGAATTCATTTTTTTAAAATTTGTTTAATTTTTATTATTTTTGATATTGAAGTAATTATAATTTTACCTATTCCAATAATAAATTATTCAAATTGAATATATATATGAATTATATATATAATAATTATTATTTTTATTTTAAGTTTATTAATTGAATGACAACAAAATGCATTATCTTGATATAAATAAAGATATATAATTTTATATAAAATATATAATTTGCAATTATAAAAAGCTATAGCTATATCTAATTATAAATAGTATAATAAAATACTTTTAGTTTCGACCTAAAAAATGAAATAAATCTTTATTATTAATAAAAGCCAAAAAGAGGCATTTCATTGTTAATGAAAATAATGAATATTTTCTTATTAAAGATTTTAATAAGGATTTCTAACCCTAAAATATGTTTTAACATAAATCTTTTTTTTAATAGTTTAAAAAAAAACATAGTATTGAAAATACTAAAATAATTTATATTTTAAAAAATTTTTAGTAATTAAACATCTTAATTTTGAAAAAATTATATATTTTTTATACTATAAAAACTATTTTATACTAAAAATATAATTATTATAATAATAAATATTATATAATATAAATATATATTTTTAATATATATATTATATAATATATATATTATAATTGAAATTTCTTTATATAATCCTATTCCCTCTAAATCTTCTAATCAAATATCAATAATATCATATTTTTTTATAGAAATAAATTTAATAAAAACATCATTAGTCAAACTATTAAGATAAAATATATCATTAATAAAATAATATAATTTATTATTTTTAAATATAAAAATATTATATATATCTATAATTTCATAAATATATACACATATTCATATTATTATAAATAATATAATAATTCTTATTAATTTATATAAAAAAAATGTAAATACATACACAGGTGTCTTAAAAAAAATCCATATAACTATTCTTCCAAAAATAACTACTATATACCCCAAAAAATTAATTGGATAAATTGCTCATTTATCTCTAACTTTTATACTAATATTTATATAAATTTGTTTAAAACAAAGATAATATACTAAACGTATTGAATATATTAAAGTTAATATATAACTTATAATTACTATAATTAATACAATAAATCTATTATTATATAAATATATAATTTCTAAAATTAAATCCTTAGAATAAAAACCTCTTAAAAAAGGAAAACCAAATAAAGATATAAACCCTAATAATATTATTATTCTTACTCTAGGTGAAACTAATCATACTATACCTAGTATACGAATATCTTGAACATTATTATATATATGAATAATATATCCTATACATAAAAATAATATAGATTTATATATAGCATGTACTACTAAATGATACATACATAATTCATATATACCTAATGATATAATTATTATTATTAAACCTAATTGACTTAAAGTCGATAATGCAATAATTTTTTTTAAATCAAATTCTAATAACGCTATTAATCCTGATATTATTATAGTAAATAAAGAAATAATTAATAATATCTTACTATAAAAATATAAATTAAATATATAATTTATACGAATTAATAAATAAACTCCTGCAGTAACTAAAGTAGATGAATGAACCAAAGAAGAAACAGGAGTAGGAGCTGCTATAGCAGCAGGTAATCACCTAGAAAAAGGAAATTGAGCTCTTTTAGTCAAAGCTCCTATTATTAATATAAAACCTAATATTTTTATAAAATCATAATAATTATTATTAAAATTTAATATTCCTATATTCATTATTAAAATAATAGAAATAATTAAACCTACATCACCTAATCGATTCCTCAAAAAAGTAATTATACCAGATTTTATTGAACTATTATTATTATAATAAATAATTAATAAATAGGAAATAATTCCCAAACCATCTCAACCCAATATTAATATCAATATATTACAACCTAATACTATTAAACTCATTGAAAATACAAATAATATTATTATATATAAAAATATATAATTATAATCTAACTTCATATATTCATATGAATAATAAATAACACATCTTCTAATTAAATATACAACTATTATAAATAAACAACTAATATAATCAAAATATAAATATATAACTATATCAATAATATCTAATATATAAATAGATATTTCTACATAAATAGATGTATTATATAAATTTACATAAAAAAATATCACTATAAATAATAATGAAATTAATATAAATATAAAACTAATTATTTTATAAAAAATTATTTAAAGTAAAATAACATCATTAAATTCACAATTTAATATTTTAAAATAAACTATTTAAATAATTAAATCAAATTTAATTTAAAAATTAAAAAAATTAATGGAATTATATGAAAAAATATAATATCATATTCATACTTTAAAATACATCTAACAGAATATATATAATTCACTTCTCCATAACATATAAAAGAATATATATATATAGAATATATTCTACATAAAAATATATATATAATTAAATACATAATTAATAATATAGATCATTTAATAAAACATCCAAAAATTATTAATTCTCTAAAAAATCTTAAAAAAGGAGGAATACCTATTAAACATATTAAATATAATAATATAAATATATTTATATTATTATATAACATTATTACACCTTTTAATAAAAAAATATTACGAGTAAAATATCGATTATATAAAAAATTTCTAATACAAAATAAACACCTAGAACAAAATCCATGAGAAATCATTATTAAAATTAAACCAATATATCTTCAACTATATCCTATAAATAATATTACTACTATAGTAGATATATGAATAATAGAAGTATAAGCAATTAACTGCTTAATATCAATTAATGATAAACATATAAATCTAATATTTAATGAACCAACTAAACAAATCATTATTAAATAAATAATATATTTATCAATATTTTTTTTTATAAAAAAAAATCTTATTCGATATAAACCATATCCACCTAACTTTAACAAAATTCCAGCTAAAATAATAGATCCAATTAACGGAGCCTCTACATGAGCTTTAGGTAATCAACTATGTAATATATAAATAGGAGTTTTTACTAAAAATATTAATATAATAAATATTATTATTATTATTCTACAATCTAATGTTATATATAAATATACAATAAAACTTATATATATTTTATAATATAAATATATTATAAAATATAAAAAAAAAAATGAACCAAATAAAGTATATATTAATATATATATAATAGAAGAAAATCGCTCTAATTGATAACCATAATAAGCAATTATTATATATATAATAATTAATACTCTTTCAAAAAAAATATAAAATATAATAATTCTTCATCTTAAAAAACATAATATTAAAAATATAAATATTATTATAACTAATATATTTATATAAAACTTATAATTAAGATTAAAAATTAATAACTTAATAATTAAAACCAATCATATACATAATATTAATATAAAATATGAAATAGAATCTATAAATAGAAAATTATTTAAAAAAATAAATCCTAAACCAATTAAATTTAATTTAAATAAAAAAAATATTATTACTAATATAATAATAATAATATCAATATAAAATTCTATATTTAAAAATCTTAAAACTACAATATATATTATTATAAATAATTCTATCATATTAATAAATAAATAAAACCTTATTATTAATAAAATCACAACCATAATAATACACTATTATAACCAATATAGTCAAACCTATACAAGCTTCAAGTACTATTATTACAATATAAATTATAATTATTGATACAGAATCATAATAACTAAATATTAATAATTGATAAAAAAGACTAATAGATATTAATTCTATTGATAATAATATTATTATTAATCTATAACGATTAATTACAAAACATATTAAACCTATTACTCATAATATTATAAATATTACTATTAACTAAAAGTTTTTTTGATTTACAAAATCAATATTTTACATAAACTACAATAGTAATATTATTAATAATAATAATTTTCTTATTTTGTAAAAAAAATCCAATAATAATAATTATTTATATAATTATATTAATAATATATATAAACTTTATTAATAGAATAAATAATAACAATTCATGATTTTATCTAATAATTAGAATTATTATACTAGGAGGTATAATAATTATATTTATATATATAATAAGTTTATCAACTAATTTTATTATTTTTTTTAAAAAAAAATATATTTTATATTTTTTTCTAATAATTAGATGAATTTTTTTTATAAAAAATAAATATAATTTAAATCTAAATATTCCACACAAACACATTATTAATAATATAGAAATATTTCAAATTATTAATGAATTAATAATAATTATTATTATAATATTAATAATAATAATAATTTTAAATTTTTCATCAAATATAAAAACACCTTTACGAATTTTAATTTAATGAAAATAAAATCTATATATAATGAAATTTATAAACTTCCAACTCCATCTAATATTAATAATCTATGAAATTTTGGATCAATAATTAGTATCTTTATACTAATACAATTAATCTCAGGGTTATTATTATCATTTCATTATTCAAATAATATTTATCATACATTTTTTATAATATCACATATTATACGAAATGTAAATTACGGTTGATTTTTACATAATATCCATGCTAATGGAGCATCAATATTATTCATAATAATATATATTCATATTAGACGAGGTATTTATTATAAATCATATTTATATAATAAAAATGTATGATACTCAGGAATATTATTATATATTATAATAATAATTACATCTTTTTTAGGTTATATCCTTCCATGGGGACAGATATCTTATTGAGCAGCAACAGTAATTACTAATTTAATTTCAAGTATTCCATATATTGGAATAACAATTACTAACTGATTATGAGGAGGTTATAACATTAATAATGCAACACTTAATCGATTTTTTTCAATACATTTTATACTACCATTTATTATAATAATAATAATTATTATTCATATTATAATATTACATGAAAAAGGATCTTCTAACCCTTTAGGAAATAATCCTAATATAGATAAAATTAATTTTCACCCTTATTTTACATGAAAGGATTTATTAATATTAATATTTATTTTATATATAATAATATATATTACATTAATTGAACCTAATTTAACTATAGACCCAAATAATTGAATTGAAGCAAATATAATAATTACTCCAATTCATATTCAACCTGAATGATATTTCTTATTTGCATATGCAATTCTTCGAAGAATTCCTAACAAATTAGGAGGTATTATTATAATATTAATAGCTATTATATTAGTAATAATATTACCTACATACAACTATAATATATATAAATATAATATATATTATATTTCTGAAAAATTAATATTTTGATTATTTATTAGATCATTTTTAATATTAACTTATCTTGGATCATGTCCAATTGAAATACCATTTATTAAAATAAATATTATTTTTAGAATAATATATTTTATATTTTTTTTATTAAAAATAATTAAAATTTTCTTTTATAATATAAAAATTATTTTAATTTGCAAAATTAAATATGAAATTATTTTCTAAAAGATTACATTATATCTTTCTTAAAAGATTACATTATATTTTATATCTTTCTTAAAAGATTACATTATATTTTATATCTTTCTTAAAAGATTATTAGAATACATTTCTCTAAATTTTATTTTCAAAATAAATATTTTTATTAAATTAAATAATCTAATAACCTAATTAGGAGGATAAATTTGTATTATTATTATCAATTTCAACAATCATAGATTAGTAATAATTTATATATTTTGTATTGGAATATCAGTTGTAAATTGATGTCTTTATAACTAATTTAGATTTTTTAAAAAAAAAAACATCTATCACGAGTAACAAAAAATTTAAGTCGCCATAAAATCACAATCGCATTGTTATTAA